AGATCTTGGGCAAATCCAAAGAGGGTTTTCCTGTACGTTCATCAGAAAATATTTCTAGATCCCAATAGACCCAATGCCAGATAGCTGCCAAAAAGCATAAGCCAGAAAACACAATATGCGCCCCAGCTACACCTTCGTAACTCCAAATCCCCGGATTCGTTACAGTTCCTCCTGTGATACTCCAACCCCCCCATGAATTGGTTATTCCTAAACGAGTCATGAAGGGTATAACGAACATACCCTGTCTCCACATTGGATCAAGAATAGGGTCAGAAGGATCAAAAACTGCTAATTCATACAGAGCCATCGAGCCCGCCCAACCAGCAACCAGAGCTGTATGCATTATATGAACGGAAAGCAACCGGCCGGGATCATTCAATACAACGGTATGAACACGATACCAAGGCAAACCCATGGAAAATACCCCTTTATCGAAGAAAAATAGACACTACGTAACTTTATTGCATTGGAAAAAATTATACTATGATTATCCTATAGACTTCCCCTGTTCAGGGGATTTTTTCCTAACAAGGGTTAGGTTAATATTGATTCTATATTCTATTCGTAATAATGGAAGAATTCTGTTCGTAAGAACAAAGAGAAACAGATTTATTCTATATTCGATAAGTACCAATATGCAATGGTGGATTGATACCATTTTCTATGAGAAAATTTGTCCATCCTTCATTTATCATTAGAAGGATCTATTCGTAAAAAATTTCCTTTATTTATTTTGTCTTTCTTTCTAAATTTTTCTAATCTATGGATAAAATAAATATGATAAAGCCAATATTATAAAGACAAGAAAAATAAAGACAATAAAACCATATTGTTACGTTTCCACATCAAAGTGAAATATAGTATTTAGTTCTTTTTTCTTTCAATCCATGCCTATTGGTGTTCCAAAAGTACCTTTCCGAAGTCCTGGAGAGGAAGATGCATCTTGGGTTGACGTATAGTGCGACTTGTCAGATATCTTGGGTCATATGGGATTTCCCCATTCTCTCCCCCGACCGAGATATCCTCTGTTTCGCCCAAGAAAGAGAAATTGAATTATCGAAAAATTGGAGCGTGAAATGCAATTAAATGCATTATTTGGGGGAATTCATAGAATTATATCAATTAGAATAATTTATGGTTGGCTTTGGCTGGACGAAAAAAATGAAGTATCCAGGCTCCGTTTAAAAAAAAACCCAATTGGTAATATATCTATGATTACTATGTGTATCATAAATGATTATTTGTAAAGTCATAACAAAAAGAAATGGTGATGGGAAGATTTGTCCTATATGTGCAAATCAAAATCGGGCGAATCTTTACCCGGAGTAGAGCATAAACCTAAAAAGATGAAAGAGACCCATTCAGGAACAAGAAAATACCATCGTAATTGGGATTGAATTTCGATGAAAGAATACATCAATGAGAAGTTAATTCGATAAGTTTATTTACCCTTTTTTTATATTATCAAAGAAGAAATCAAAATTCATCTTTATTGAAAAATCGAAGAAAAAGCCCTTTCATTAAAAAATTAGAAAAACCCGAAAAAGAAAGAGGACTGGAATCTATACATTGATTCTTTTCTTCGCAATTTTTTTGAACCGTATGCATCAAAAGGTGCATGTACGGTTCCTAAGGAATACAATTTTACCCTACTCAACCGACTTTATCGAGAAAGATTACTTTTTTTAGGCCAAGAGGTTGATAGCGAGATCTCGAATCAACTTATTGGTCTTATGGTATATCTCAGTATCGAGGATGAGACTAAAGATCTGTATTTGTTTATAAACTCCCCTGGTGGATGGATAATACCCGGAATAGCCATTTATGATACTATGCAATTTGTACGACCAGAGGTCCATACAATATGCATGGGATTGGCCGCGTCAATGGGATCTTTTATTCTAGTTGGAGGAGAAATTACCAAACGTCTAGCATTCCCTCACGCTTGGCGCCAATGAAGTTTTTTTATTTGAGAGAAAAAAGAAAACTATGCCTTCGCCATATGAATATTAAGTAATAATAGCATGGCACTTCGAATTCGATATGAAAAATTTTGTATTTTTTTTTTCAAAAGATTTGATTATGTATCGAGAGAGTAGTATGAGATAAAAGATATTTCCGACTTTCTCTTATCTATCGGAAGTCCAATTCAGCGTCACAAACTTGTTTGTTTTTACACTAACGGGCTCTTAACAATATTTAAGTTATAAAAAAAAAGAGTGCGAAAAAACCAAATTTTTTTGATTGGCTCAAAAAGAAACTTTGGGATTGTTGAATCAAAGACAAAAAAAATCCATTTTAAAATAGAAAGCAACGGAGCCATCATAGTATTTTTGAACTCCTCCGAAAAAAAAAAGAAGGGTGGCATTTTGATCATTTACCCATCTGGGGCTAATAGATTCTATTTTTTATCTTTCTTGAATGGAAAAGTTAGGGGTCAATTTGATTATAGAGCCGTATGCAATGCATAAAAGATAATGCCCGTACGGTTGTTCAATTCTATCCTTTTTCCTATTATTCTTTATCTTTCTTTTCTGTTTCTTTCATCACACCAGATAGAGAAACCTTCTATTATCAGGGTAATGATGCATCAACCTGCTAGTTCTTTTTATGAGGCACAAACGGGAGAATTTATCCTGGAAGCGGAAGAACTGCTGAAACTACGCGAAACCATCACAAGGGTTTATGTACAAAGGACGCGTAAACCTTTATGGGTTGTATCTGAAGACATGGAAAGAGACGTTTTTATGTCAGCAACAGAAGCCCAAACTTATGGAATTGTTGATCTTGTAGCAGTTGAATGAAAAAGTGGATTTTGTGCAAATCTGTGATTTGATATTTTATCTCCGAGTTTACTATATAAATAAATAAAAAATCCGGTTAGGATCAATCTAAACCAGCCCATTATATATATGACTCAACATGCCAACTATTAAACAACTTATTAGAAATACAAGACAGCCCATTCGAAATGTCACGAAATCCCCCGCTCTTCGGGGATGTCCTCAGCGTCGAGGAACATGTACTAGGGTGTATGTGCGACTCGTTTAGATCATGAGCTGACAGGAAAAAGCAAGAAAACTGCTTCCAGTATGACTGATCAGTACTAATGAATAGGATAGAATGGAAGAAGGAACTCCATTCACTATCTAAAAATAAGCAAATCTATCCTTCTATTGTGTATAAAGTTTATGGTTTCCGTTGGTGCAAATTCAATCACCTGAATTTAAGATGAGAAACAATTCTCCATTGGTAGCAACTGATTATCCATTAAGCGGAAAAATCTTATTAAAATTAAAAAAAAAAAGAAGTTCTCGCTCAGTCAAGAACGGACTACGAGGGTCAGCTACCCAGCTAACTTTCCTAATTAAATACCGTTACTGTATAGGCGGGTCTCATTGTGAAAGACCTGTTACTGGATAATTCATAGGTAGAGCCAAAGAGTGTGGTGTGAACTATACAAGTTACCAATAACATTGATGAAATATTAAATGAAGTAAGGGCTCCGGTGTATAGAGAAGACCTCACCGTTTAAGAAGTAACCATAGAAACGAGGAAACCCACAATTTCTTTCATATTTCCCAGTAAAATACCCCAAAAAAGAAAAAATCGTGGTCGGGAAGGTTATAGTAGCCAAAGCCATTGGAATTTGTATTTTATACATTGGAAAAATCCGTTTGGTTATTAGTTATTAATAGGCCAGGACGGGAAAAATAATAACTGAAAGAAAAAAATCAATTAGTTATTTGTCAAAATTTTATTTATTCAATGACTAGAGTTAAACGCGGATATATAGCCCGGAAACGTAGAACAAAAATTCGTTTATTTGCATCAAGTTTTCGAGGATCTCACTCAAGACTTACTCGAACTATTACTCAACAGAAAATAAGAGCTTTGGTTTCGGCTCATCGGGATAGAGATAAGCAAAAGAGAAATTTTCGTCGTTTGTGGATCACTCGAATAAACGCAGTAATTCGAGAAAAGGGAGTATCTTATAGTTATAGTAAATTAATACATGATCTATATAAGAGGCAGTTGCTTCTTAATCGTAAAATACTGGCCCAAATAGCTATATCAAATAGGAATTGTCTTTATATGATTTCCAACGAAATCAGAGAAAAAGTAGATTGGAAAGAATACACCGAAATAATTTAAATGGGGTTCCCCGGAGAATGAACTCCGGGAGGGTGGAGTTGAAGTCAAAATTACTATGAGAAATGCGCTAAAGTAGTCAAAATGAATGAACACGTTCAATAAAAAAATCTTTTTTTTTCCGATTCGTTTTTTTTTTTACGACACAATAATCTGGATTCTAAGATTTGTCAAATAAAACACCAATCCATGTTTGAGTTCAAATTGGAATTCTGATTGAAGTGAACAAAAAATAAGCCTATTTATTTCTGGTTCTAAGACCAGTAGTTCTAGTGGTCGACTCGATTCTTTCAAATTGTTTCTCATTATTGAGAAAAGGTAACAAAGATAAAATACGAGCTTGTTTTATAGCAATAGTAATTAATCGTTGTTGTTTCAAGGTCAATCTATTTACTCGTCTAGATAATATTTTTCCCTGTTCACTAATAAATCGACTAATTAAACTCATGTTTCTATAATCAATTCGATCCCCCGATTGAATCGGGGGCAAACGCCTACGAAAAGATCGCTTGGATTTAAGAAAAGGTCGCTTGGATTTATCCATGGTTTGTTTGTTTAGTTTATTTCTTATCCCGAAATATTTCTTAATTGTAATTTTAACTCCAAATAGGATTCTTTTTATTTAAATGCAATATCTTCTATTTATATTTCAATGTGTTCTATATAATGTCATTTTTCTCCTTTCAAGGATAAGACATACTCGGTTCAATCTATTTCTTTATTTCCCCATGAATCATATGTTTGTAACAATAGGGACAGAATTTTCTCAATTCTAATCGATTGGGCGTATTGTGCCGGTTCTTTTGAGTAATATATCTGGAAATACCCGTTGATACCTTCTTAACACCGTTTTGTATACAACTGGTACATTCCAAAATTACCGTTACCCGCGCATCTTTTCTCTTGGCCATGAACCTCCTTTGGATTTTTGATTTACTCAACTCTTCTATTTTGATTCGAAATGAAGAAAAAGAAAGGAAGGAAAAAATAAAAGTTATTAACTTGAAATCCAACTCTAAAAGATCAAAATCAATTAAATCAAAGCAAAGCCATAAAAGCCATAGTAAATAATAAGCAAGACAATGAGAATGAGTTCGAAATTCTATTTAACTCCGAAGGGCAGTTAAAGATCTTGTATTCTTGCCCTAGACCCCGATTTTCCTACTCTACCCCCACGTCTCTATTTTTAATTCGAATTTGAACCTGAGTCTCGCAGACGTTGAATCCATTTTTATTCTTTCTCTTTCGTCCCTTATTCTAAATTCTAAAAATTAGAAAAAAAAAAAGGGAAAAAAGAGAAAAGAGGGAGGGGGGATTAGTCACAGATATTTGATTCTATTTCTAATCTTCTTAATTCCTTCCGGTGTCAATAGCTAGAATGAAAAAAAGGGGAATGTCAACGCATCGGGGAAAAAACGATTAATCTCTATCAATATACCTGCTAAAGCCCCGAACCATAACGTACTTAGTACTGGGGCCACGGAGAGATATGTTTTTAGATCTCGCATTGAAAAACCTCCTTTTTATTGTAATACATAAAGATAATGCATATATGATTAGATGCATATGTAGTTAAGGGCCGTTTAGAGTTGTACACGGAATCCCTAATTCCAATTGAAATGTACAACGATCCATAAGATTTCCTTTTCTTATTATTATATGTATATGTAAAAATATGTTAAATGAGGCCAAAAAAGACGAAATGGACAGAAAAGCTGTGTGTCTCAATGCAGGAAATAGGGATGTGGAAAACAAGAAAGGAATTCTCTACAATTATACTGTAGAACAATTTGAAGGGATGTGGCGCAGCTTGGTAGCGCGTTTGTTTTGGGTACAAAATGTCACGGGTTCAAATCCTGTCATCCCTACCTATTACTGCCCCGTTGAGCAGTAACGAGGAATCAGCTGAGATCGATTCAAATTGCGTTGCGCGGAAGTTCATTTTTATGAAACTATAGAATATATAGATATAAAATGAAAATGGATTAGTTTAAAAAAAATCTTTTCTTTACATCCTTTTCTATTCTGATAAGAAAGCGCTCTTAGTTCAGTTCGGTAGAACGTGGGTCTCCAAAACCCGATGTCGTAGGTTCAAATCCTACAGAGCGTGATTTTTTCTTCATGAATTCAATTAGACTGAAATGGATTCAGTCGCTTGCACAACAATTAGAATTTGACCTCCTGTGGATTAAAGAAAGGAGGAGGCCAATCAAAAAAAGAAATGTGAATTAATCAAAGGTCCAACTGATCGCCACGCCTGTATTGTAAATATGCAGTTACGAATAATCCAGCCAAAGTAATAGGAATTAGACCTAACACGATTCCAAATAGAAAAACTTCAATCATTTCAATTTTTTGAAAAGGATAAAAAAAGCGGTAATATCTATACCTAAATATTAATCCGAATTGATGTGAATCTCAATGACCAAGAATTGACAATTGACATGGTAAATAACTCTAGAATACACAGAATCTCACAGAAGCATTTCCTTTCTGAATTGTTTCTTTCAAATAGAAATTTTAAATAAGTCGTATCTTGCTCAGACCAATAAATAAAGCTGAAGTTATAGTTAAAGCCACTAGTAGAAAACCGAAATAACTGGTTATAGTAAGCATGAAAGGGCTAAATGAAATATGGTATTTTTATACATATGTTTCTAAAGTATTTACCTAAGTTTCCATTTTTCTAACATAGGAAGATATACAAAAATACCAATTGAAATAATAAGTCCAATTGAAAGTTTTGGATTCATCTATCATTATAGACGGCACGAAAAAAGAGAAAGTAACAGGCATATAAAATGAAACCGATTCATCATTTCTAAGATCTAGCCATCTCGCGATTCCTATCAACCAAGTCGTCGAGAATAAACGAACTGGATCGTGTAACTTCATTTAAAAACGAAACTCTTTTTGAATTATTATTTTGAATTCCATTTTTATGGAATACTATGTTTCCTCGTTCGATATTTTAAAATAAAGCCTCTTCCTTGTAGCTAGATCCAAATTTGGATTGAGATCCAATCCAACAATTCATTACAACTATTGATTCCAATTATTTTATTCTTTTTTCACTTTCTTTCATCGAATCATATTTGTTACTGGACAATTAACAAATTCCTTAAAATAAAAAGGGGGGATTCTAACAAAAACTGCCTCTACAACCATGAAAAAGAAATTTATAGATCTCCCATCCACTTAAAATTGAATTGTGGAAATATGATAATCTCTTTCATTGTAAGAATTTTATATTAAATACAGCATCATTTTACATCAACAGATAAAGGAAAGGAAAAAGAAATTATTTAGCACTTCCTTTCGATACTGATTCAATTTGCGTTGCTGTGT